TCAAGATAAGTCCGATAGGCTCATAGGATGAGAGAGATATTTTTTTTCATTTTTAAAAAATGGTAATTAGTACTGACATGAGGGTGAAAAATTATTTTAGTCACTCTATGATAAAGTAATATTTTTGGATGGGTAGCGTTTAGTTAGTAATTAGCGTGCATTTAATTCTTGTTTTTGGGGTTTGGCAAGATGAGGGTGTACATTGCATGAAATTAATTTTCGTGTAATTAATTAGTAATTTTAAACGGGGGGTAAGGGGGGTTTGTTAAGAGATTACCATTGGTAATTTCATGTGCGCGTAAGTGCGTGTGCGTGCGTGTCGTACGTGTGCGTACGTGTGCATACGTGTGCATACGTCATTTTAATATTATGTCCATCAAGCATTAAAAGAAATCACCACAGAATTAAAGGAATGGGAAGCAAGGAGTGTTGATTTATAAGTCCAGCTACAATTGAATTGACTGAGACCATGCCTTGACGGCTATGGTGAGTCGAAGCATACCGGAAATAAAAAGATACCAAATGCATGAAACCACAGTTATGTGTGATCATGGGCTGATTAGTCATTAGTCCATCGAGATGTCTTATTTAAGGGGAACGAGTGGGCGATCTTAGTGTTATGGCCCTGAAGTAAGAACCAGATGCCTGTTAAAGTTTCAGGTCTAGAAACCCCCACATGTTATGGGCCCGGAGCGAGAAGAGGGATCCCTGTCTAGCGGGTTGTTGGTTTCACGGAGGATGGTAAATTAAGAGGTTGATTAGTGGAAAGTGATAGTCATGGTCTCGAGAAATGATTTGACTTGGATGCGCTAATGTCTGATAACGCATAGGATGTATTATGTAATGTAAACCGTTTTTATTGGATATACATATTCGTATTGTTGTTCAGGTTTTGTTGTAGAAAGATTGGAATGGTTTATGTACGGTTATAGGTTATAGTACTTGCTTATAAGCATGGGGATAAGAGTGTAATGTGGATTAAACATATGATGGTAGATGTCAGATTATACATTATATGTACTTATACATTTATGGGTGGGTCGGGCATTAATGCACGTAATACATAGCTTAGAGCATTATATGAGTAGATGTAAGTATTCAGGGGATAGTTTAGTAAGAATTCTAGCTTTGGGAGCTAGGGGTGAAGTAGTTAGCTTCTTCCTTGAAGTTTTACTGCCTTTGGGAGGAAAAAATCTCCATTTTTGGCTTACAAGACCAAAGTAATGAATATACTACGAAGACTCTTCATTTAAGGAATTTATTTTCTATTATGCTTGTTAAAGGTATAAGGATTAAGATAATGAAGAAATAAGTTACGGAAGCTAATTGGCCGATGAGGATGAATGGGTATTCTACTGGTTGACCGCCGATTCATGTTAGAATGAATAGGTCTGCTGCTAGTATTCATAATAAGCACTGGCTGATGGGACGAAATGACATGTTTCGTTGTTTTGAGGAATGTAAGAGTGGTATTAGGGCTAGGATAAGAATTGAGAGAATTAAGGCTAATACTCCTCCTAGTTTGTTGGGGATTGAGCGGAGAATGGCATATGCAAATAGGAAATATCATTCTGGTTTAATATGTGGGGGTGTATTTAAGGGGTTTGCTGGGATATAGTTGTCAGGGTCTCCTAGGAGGTCTGGTGAGAATAAGGTTAAAATTAGGAGGGTTAATAATATAAGAATGAGTCCTAGAATGTCTTTAATTGAGTAGTATGGGTGGAATGGGATTTTGTCCGAGTCGGAGTTTAGGCCTGAGGGATTGTTTGATCCTGTTTCGTGGAGGAATAAAAGGTGAATTATAATTAAAGCCGTAATAACAAATGGTATAATAAAATGGAAGGTGAAGAATCGAGTTAAGGTTGCTTTATCTACCGAATACCCCCCTCAGATTCATTCAACTACAGTTGTACCAACATAGGGGATTGCGGATAGGAGATTAGTGATGACAGTTGCTCCTCAGAATGATATTTGTCCTCAGGGAAGGACATATCCTATGAAGGCTGTGGCTATAGTTACAAACAAAAGAAGAATGCCGACATTTCAGGTTTCTGTATATGTGTAGGAACCATAGTAAATTCCTCGTCCTACGTGAAGATATAGGAGGATAAAAAATATTGATGCTCCGTTAGCATGGAGATATCGAATTAGTCAACCATAGTTTACATCTCGGCAGATATGAGTTACTGATCAGAATGCTGTGCTTGTGTCCGCAGTATAATGCATGGCCAGAAATAAGCCTGTAATGATTTGTAGCAGTAGGCAAACACCTAGTAAGGATCCAAAGTTCCATCATGCTGAAATGTTGGATGGGGTTGGGAGATCAATGAATGAGTGATTAATGATTTTAATAAGTGGATGTGATTTTCGGATATTGGTCATTAGCACAAGTTCTTATAGTTGAATTACAACGATGATTTTTCATGTCATTAGTCGTGGTCAATGCCGCGTAGGAATTATGACTTTAAGTATTATATTTATTTTAAGTGTACTATTGGTTTTAGGTTTTATTGGTTTGTCTGTTAAACCTTCCCCAGTGTATGGTGGGTTGGCTTTAGTTATAAGTGGTGGAGTAGGGTGTATTGTTGTTTTGGGTTATGGTGGATCTTTTTTAGGATTAATAATATTCTTGATTTATTTGGGGGGAATAATAGTGGTATTTGGATATACGGCTGCGATGGCTACTGAGCGTTACCCTGAGACTTGAATTTCTAATATAATTATTTGAGGGTCACTGTTGATGGGAATTATTATGGAATTATTGTTGTTGTTTTGATGAGTAAAATATGATTATATTACTCCGGTAGGATATCATGGTATAGGTGAGTGAGTAATTCATGATGAGGCAGGTATGGATTTATTTCGTGAAGATTCTATTGGGGTAGCGGCAATTTATAGTTATAATTATTGATTAATAGTTGTAGCTGGGTGGTCTTTATTTGTAGGAATTTTTATTGCAATTGAGATTACTCGAGGTAATTAAGAGATAAGAATTATGGCTATAATAATTGAGGTTAGGAAAGATAGAAAATAATATTTAATTAACCCTATTTGGTTAGATGTATAAGTGGATGCTGATACCAGTGAGGCTGTGATGCTTTTTGGTACTAACTTTTCAAATCAAATAAGGTCAATTAGTGAAGTGGCTATATTTTGGCTTATTGTAAGATTAGTGTGTGGAAGTAGACGATGTACTAGTGTGGGAAAATAGCCCAATGAGTTTGAGAAGTTAAATGTTTTGGAGGGAAAATTTGTTTTTAGATTATAGGTTATCGAGTTTAGTTCTATTGCGATTGTAAAACCTGTAATTGTTATTATGAGGGCTGAAATTTTTAGATAATTAGGTATGGTTATTTGGGGAATATCTGAGGGAATAACATTGTTTGAGATAATAAATCCTGCGAAGATGCTGCCGATTGCCAAACGTTTGATAGGATTAATTAATATTATATTATTTTCATTTATATTTGATGGTGGAAAAAATCGAGGATTGTTTAGGAGGGAGTAGAAAATGATTCGGGTGCTGTAGATGGCCGTCAAAGATGTTGCTAAGAGGGTGAGGAGAAGGGCTCAGGCGTTGGTATATGACGTGGTTGCGGATTCAATAATGAGATCTTTGGAGTAAAATCCGGTGAGAAAAGGTATGCCTGTTAAAGTAAGACTTCCAATAATTAGTGAGGAAGAAGTGAATGGAAGAATCTTGTAAAGACCTCCTATTTTTCGAATATCCTGTTCATTATTTAGATTGTGAATAATTGAACCAGAGCACATGAAAAGCATTGCCTTGAAGAATGCGTGTATGCAGATATGTAGAAATGCTAAGTGTGGTTGACCAATGCCAATTGTCACTATTATTAGGCCTAGTTGACTTGAGGTAGAGAATGCTACGATTTTTTTAATGTCATTTTGAGTGAGTGCACAGATAGCAGTAAACAGTGTAGTAATTGCTCCTAGACACAGCGAGGTTGTTAGAATAATTTGATTATTTTGAATTAATGGTGAAAATCGGATTAGAAGGAAGATACCTGCTACTACTATTGTGCTGGAGTGAAGTAATGCTGAAACTGGGGTAGGACCTTCCATTGCTGAGGGAAGTCAGGGGTGGAGACCAAATTGAGCTGATTTTCCGGTTGCTGCTAGTAATAAACCTACAAGGGGAATAGTACTTAATTCGTTGTGTATTATGAAAAGCTGTTGAAAGTCCCATGTATTAGTATATAAAATAAATCACGATATAGATATAATAAGCCCAATATCTCCAATTCGATTATAGAGAATTGCTTGTAATGCTGCGGTATTTGCGTCTGTTCGACCAGACCATCAGCCAATTAGCAAGAAAGATATAATTCCTACTCCTTCTCAGCCAATGAAAAGTTGAAATAAATTATTTGCTGAAATTAAAATTATTATAGTAATAAGGAATAGAAGTAGATATTTGAAAAATTTATCAATATAGGGATCTGAATATATATATCATAAGGAAAATTCTATGATTGATCATGTTACGAATAAGGCTACAGAGGTAAATAAAATGCAGAAATAATCTAATTTAATACTTATATTCAAATTAATATTTTGGATTGTTAATCAATTTCAGTTATATATAGTTATTTCATAATTGGAATTAAATAATATAAGAGTAGGGATGAGACTGAGAACAAAAGAGGTGAAAGTAATTGATTTTACGTATGAGGGGTATGGGAGGTCTTTGTGGAGGTTAGTTGTTGAAGTTATGATTGGTAGTATGAGAATAATCAATGTTAAGGTGAATGTGGAGATAAACAGATTAATTACTTTTATTTGGAGTTGCACCAATTTCTTGGCTCCTAAGACCAATGGAATACTTCTATCCTATAAAAGTTTTGGATATTGAAAAAGCCACAGTGTCAACCGTGGAATGTAGAGTTAGCAGTTCTAGTTTTTTCTTTCTCTCTGGTAAATAAGAAGATATTATCCTCTAATATTAGATTCACAATCTAATGTTTTAATTAAACTATAATTACAATATAAATTCCCTAAAATAATTTTGGGATTTAAGGTGAGGAGAATTAAGGGGATGATGTGTAGGGTTATTAGAGAATTTTCTCGGGTAAATGATGGTATTATATTAATGATATGATGTGGTAGCTTTCCTCGTTGTGTAGAGATTAATATATATAGTGAATAAAGGGCTGTAATTAGTATATTTAGACCAGTTAAAATAATGGTAAAGTTGCATCAGGAGAAAGTAGCTATAATAATAAATAATTCTCCAATTAGATTGATTGTAGGGGGTAGTGCAAGGTTGGTTAAGCTCGATAAAAATCATCATGTTGCTATTAAAGGTATTATGGTTTGTAATCCGCGCGTGAGAATTATAGTACGGCTATGGGTTCGTTCGTAGTTTGAGTTTGCAAGACAGAATAAAAGAGATGAAGTGAGGCCATGGGCAATTATAAGGGCAGTTGCCCCTATAAAACTTCATGGTGTTTGGATGAGGATAGCTACGATGACTAGGGCCATGTGACTAACGGATGAGTAGGCGATAAGTGATTTTAGGTCGGTTTGGCGGAGGCAAATCGAGCTAGTTATGATTATGCCTCATAAGGATAATAGAATAAAAGGATATGCTATAAATTTTGTTAGTGGTTCTAGGAGTTGTAGTGTTCGTATTATGCCATAACCGCCTAGTTTTAGTAAGATAGCTGCTAGGACTATAGAACCTGCAATGGGGGCTTCTACGTGTGCTTTAGGAAGTCATAGGTGGAGACCATATAAAGGGAGTTTAACTATAAATGCTATTGTGCATGCTAATCATGCTAAATTATTATATCAAGTTGAAGTTATTGATATACTATAATAGTTAAATAGGAGAAAATTTAGTGAGCCTAGTTGATTATATAAATAAATTAGAACAACTAGAAGGGGTAAGGATCCAGTTAATGTATAGAAGAGAAAATATAAGCCTGCTTTTATTCGTTCTGTTTGGTTTCCTCAACGTGTAATAATAATTAAGGTGGGAATTAGGGTTGCTTCAAATAGAATATAAAATATAATTATTTCTGTGGTTGAGAATGTTATGATTAGGAGAATTTGTAAAATAATAAGAAGGGAAATATAGGTTTTTTTTCGCACTTCTGTTTCATTATTTAGGTGGTGTTGACTTGCAATAATTATTAGAGGTAGAAGTCATGATGTTAAAACTAGTAAAGGAGAAGAAATAGAGTCAGAGGAAAATTTTAACGAGTAATTTTGGCCTACAACGTCAAGTTTGTTTAGAGTTGTAATATTGAGCAGGGCAATGATTAGGCTGTGTAGTGTCGAATTGATTCATACTGTTGAATTTTTTGATAATCAGGTTACTGGAATTAATATGAGTGAAGGGAGGATAATTTTTAACATTGTAGCAAGTTTAGGTTTTGTACATAATCTATACCATAAGTGTTTGAGATTATTACTAGCAAGGCTAATCCTACGGCTGCTTCACAAGCAGCAAATACAAGTAAGATAATAGGTAGGGAGAGGGATGATGAATAGTGAGAATTTAATATGATGAGGGTTCCTATAATAAAGGATAATAATATTATTCCTTCTAAGCATAGAAGGGATGATATTATATGGGAGCGATAAATTATTATTCCTAAGAAAGAGATGACAAATGCTACGGTTAGATTAAATTGAATTAGTGACATATTGATAATTATGTAATTAAACATAATTTAATGAGTCGAAATCATTCGTTTTAAGATTAAACTAATTATCATATTCAGTTCATTCTAGACCTTTTTGTATTCATTCATATGCTAGGCCTAGTGCTAGAATTAGAATTAATATTAGGGCTACAGTAATTATTGATTTTAAATTATTGGTTTGGATAGCTCATGGAAGGGGTAAGAGGAGAGCAATTTCTAAGTCAAATAGAAGAAAGGTAATGGCAATTAAGAAAAACTTTATAGAGAAGGGTAGTCGTGCAGATTCTACGGGATCAAACCCACATTCATATGGGCTGATTTTTTCTGTATATGTGTTTAGCTGAGGAAGTCAGAATGCGACTGTGACTAGGATAGATGTTAAGAAGTAATTAGTGAAAATAGAAACTATTATATTGATTACTCTCTTCCAAAATGTATTTGGAGCCTACTGATTGGAAGTCAGTTATACTATTTGTACTAAGAAAGTATGAGCCTCATCAGTAAATAGAAACATAAAGAAATAATCAGATTACGTCAACAAAATGTCAATATCAGGCTGCGGCTTCAAAGCCAAAGTGGTGATTAGATGTAAAGTGATAGTGGAGTTGGCGTAAGAGGCAGACAATTAAGAATGTTGAGCCAATAATGACGTGTAAGCCGTGGAAGCCGGTAGCTACGAAGAAAGTTGAACCATAAATACTGTCCGAAATTGTGAAAGGAGCTTCTAGATATTCTGAGATTTGAAGGAGCGTAAAATATACACCTAATATAATAGTAATAATTAGTGCTTGAATTATTTGTTTTCGATTCCCTTCTATTAAGCTGTGGTGAGATCAGGTAATAGATACTCCTGAGGCTAAGAGGACTGAAGTATTTAATAATGGGACTTCCAGTGGATTAAGGGGTTTAATACCTGCAGGTGGTCAATATCCACCTAATTCGGGGGTTGGGGCTAAGCTGGAGTGGTAGAAAGCTCAGAAAAATCCTGAAAAAAAGAATACTTCAGAGATAATAAATAGGATTATTCCATATCGAAGGCCTTTTTGTACGATAGTTGTGTGGTGACCTTGATATGTACTTTCCCGTACAATATCTCGTCATCATTGATATATAGTGAGCATATTAGTGATTAAACCAATAGATAATAATATTGTAGAATTAAAATGGAATCATATTGCTAAGCCCGTTGTCAGAAGAAGGGCGGATAATGCTCCTGTGAGGGGTCAAGGGCTTGGATTAACTATATGATAAGCATGTGTTTGATGGGTCATTAGGTATTATCATGTAGGTAGAGGCTAACTAGTAGAGTAAATACGTAAGCTTGAATTAATGCTACTGCTAATTCAAGAATTATTAGAAGAATTAGGATAGTAGATGGAATTAAAGCTGTAATAGGACTAATGGTTGTTAAAGCTAGTGTAGCCCCTCCAATTAGGTGGATGAGTAGATGACCAGCTGTAATGTTAGCGGTTAGTCGGATAGCTAGAGCTATAGGTTGAATAAATAAACTAATTGTTTCAATAATTACGAGTATTGGAGTTAGAGCTATTGGTGTTCCTTGGGGAAGAAAGTGAGCTAAGGATGCTTTGGTTTTGTAACGGAATCCTAGGATTACTGTCCCTGCTCATAGGGGAATAGCTATTCCTAGATTTATGGATAGTTGAGTAGTTGGAGTGAATGAATGGGGCAGCAGACCTAAAAGGTTAGATGAGCCAATAAATAGGATTAGGGAAATTAACATTAATGATCAGCTCTGTCCTTTGATATTATGAATTAATATTATTTGTTTCAGAATTAATTTAATAAGTCACTGTTGGAAGGTAATAAAACGGTTGTTGATTAGTCGATCAGATGACGGAAATAGAATGTTGGGAAATAGAATGATTGCTGTGACGACAGGCAGACCAATTATTGTTGGTGGAATAAAAGAGGTAAATAGGTTTTCGTTCATTTTGTTTCTCAAGGAGTTTTAGGTTTCATGATTGTAGGGTGTGATGTTTGAGGGTTAGGTGGATGGAGGTGTGTTGAGATTTTTAGTTGAAGTAGCATAAATAGTGAAATGAATATAGATAAAATAATAGTAAATCATGTTGATGTGTCTAGTTGTGGCATTTCATTATGGAGATTAATATCTCAGGTCTTTAACTTAAAAGGTTAATGCTGGTATAGCTTCATAATGCTTTATAGTATTGAAGAAGACCAGTTTTCGAATGTCTTTAGGGGCACTATTTCAAGCACAATAGGTATAAAGCTATGATTTGAGCCACAGATTTCCGAGCATTGACCGTAGAATAATCCTGGGCGTGAAGATATTAATGTTATTTGGTTTAGACGTCCTGGGATAGCATCCGATTTTAAACCTAGTGATGGGATGGCTCATGAGTGGAGGACATCTTCTGATGAAATTAATATGCGAACGGGAAGTTCTATTGGGAGAATCACACGGTTATCTACTTCAAGTAAGCGAAGTTCCCCAGGTTTTAAATCTGCGGTAGGAATTATATATGAGTCAAAGTTTAGTTCTTCATAGTCGGTATATTCATAACTTCAATATCACTGATGACCTATGGTTTTGATAGTTAGTGAAGGGTTATTAATTTCATCTATTATGTACAGAATTCGAAGGGATGGTAAGGCAATTAGAATTAGGATAATGGCTGGGAGAATTGTTCAAATAGTTTCAATTTCTTGGGCATCTATAGTACTTGTGTGGGTTAGCTTTGTGGTTAATATTAAGGAAATAATATATAACACTAAAGTGCTAATCAAAAATATAATTATTAGTGTATGATCGTGAAAATATAGGAGCTCTTCTATGATAGGGGAGGTGGCATCTTGGAAGCCTAGTTGGTGTGGGTGTGCCATGAAGATATATAGGATTTTACCCAATAATTTAACCTTGACAAAGTTATGTAATATTTTTACTAATATCTTTATATTATTAAGAAAGTCATAAAGGTTATGGAGCTGGCTTGAAACCGGTTTTTGGGGGTTCAATTCCTTCCTTTCTTGCATTTAAGCTTTGATGAATGTAGGTTCTTCAAATGTGTGATATGGGGGCGGGCAGCCGTGGAGTCATTCAAGGTTAGTAGTGGTTAATTCAATGGTACTAATTTCTCGTTTTGAAGCAAACGCCTCTCAGATTATGAAAATTATTACTATTACGGCTACTAAAGAAATGAAGGAGCCTATTGATGATAAAGTATTTCATAATGTATATGCGTCCGGATAGTCGGAGTATCGTCGTGGTATACCAGAGAGTCCTAGGAAATGTTGAGGAAAAAATGTTATATTGACTCCAATAAATATAGTGAAGAAATGAATTTTTGCTCATGTAGGGTCAAGTGTATATCCTGAAAATAAGGGAAATCAATGTGCGAAGCCTCCTATAATGGCAAATACAGCCCCTATTGATAATACGTAGTGGAAATGTGCTACGACATAATATGTATCGTGTAGTACAATATCTAGTGAGGAATTAGCTAGAACAATGCCCGTTAATCCCCCTACCGTAAAGAGAAAAATAAAACCTAAAGCTCAAAGTATTGCAGGGGTTCATTTGATATTTCCACCATGCAATGTAGCTAGTCAGCTAAATACTTTTACTCCAGTGGGAATAGCAATAATTATTGTAGCTGATGTAAAGTATGCTCGAGTATCAACGTCTATACCAACTGTAAATATGTGGTGAGCTCATACGATAAATCCCAAGAAACCAATTGATATTATAGCTCATACTATTCCTATATAACCAAATGGTTCTTTTTTCCCGGAGTAATAAGTAACAATATGGGAAATTATACCGAACCCTGGTAAGATGAGGATATAAACTTCCGGATGGCCGAAGAATCAGAATAAGTGTTGATACAGAATAGGATCTCCGCCTCCAGCTGGGTCGAAGAAAGTTGTATTTAGATTTCGATCAGTTAGTAATATAGTAATCCCAGCGGCTAAAACAGGTAATGATAGGAGAAGAAGTACGGCTGTAATTAAAACAGATCATACGAATAGAGGAGTTTGATATTGTGATATTGCAGGGGGTTTTATGTTAATGATTGTTGTAATAAAATTAATAGCCCCTAAAATAGAGGATACTCCTGCCAGGTGTAAGGAAAAAATTGTAAGATCAACTGAAGCGCCTGCATGTGCTATGTTTCCGGCTAATGGAGGGTACACCGTCCATCCGGTCCCTGCTCCTGCTTCAATTATTGATGAAGCAAGGAGAAGTAAGAATGAAGGAGGTAGAAGTCAAAAGCTCATATTATTTATTCGTGGGAATGCTATATCTGGGGCACCAATTATCAAAGGTACAAGTCAATTTCCAAATCCTCCAATTATAATAGGTATTACCATAAAAAAAATTATTACAAATGCATGTGCTGTTACGATAACATTATAAATTTGATCATCTCCTAATAATGTTCCTGGTTGGCCTAATTCTGCTCGGATAAGTAAACTAAGGGCAGTTCCAACTATTCCGGCTCAAGCACCAAACAAGAGATATAATGTTCCAATATCCTTATGATTTGTAGAGAAAAGTCAGCGATTAATTAACATAAGTAGGTAAAATGGCTGAGTAAGCATTAGACTGTAAATCTAAAGACAGAGGTTAAACTCTTTTTACCACTCAGCTCTGAGGTGATTTTTTCATATTGAATTGCAAATTCAAAGGAGCAGCTTCAATCCTGCCGGGGCTTCTCCCGCCCACTTTTCTTTAAGGCGGGAGAAGTAGATTGAAGCCAGTTTTTTAGGGTATTTAGCTGTTAACTAAAGTTTCGTGGGGGTAGATTCCACCAATCTAGTAAGGATTTAGCTTAATGAAAGCGTTTGATTTGCGTTCATTTGATGTAGGATAATAAACTTGCAATCCTTTTTGCAGGAAATAAATATTGTTTATATTTGCTTAGGGCTTTGAAGGCTCTTGGTCTGACTAACCTAATTTCCTAATCTAAGATTATTATTAGTGGGGTAAGGGGAAGAGATATGGTTGATAAAATGATAATAGGTGATAGAAGGAAAATTTTTTTTGTATTTTGAAAATGTCATTTAATTTTTATATTATTTATTGAGGGAAATAGTGTGAGGGATGATGAATATACTAAGCGTATGTAGAAATATAGGTTGAGTAGAGCTGCTATAGATAGTAGTGTAGGTATAATAATGTTATTATTTTTTACTATTTCTTGAATAATGATTCATTTGGGTACAAATCCAGTTAGTGGTGGCAGACCTCCTAAAGAGAGAAGTGTAATGAGGATGGTAGAGGTGAGGAGGGGAGATATATTTCAGGTGTGTGATAATGATAAGGTAGTCTTATTATTATTGATGTGGAGTGTGAGGAATATTGAAATAGTTAGAGTAATGTAGATAAGGAGGTTGAGTAATATAATAGAAGGTTTATAATTTAGGATAGCTAATATTCATCCTAGATGAGCAATTGATGAATATGCCAGGATTTTTCGTAGTTGGGTTTGGTTAAGGCCGCCTCAACCTCCTAGTAGTACGGATAGAATTGCTGAGGAGAGAATAAGTGGTTGATTAATTATTGGTGAGAGTTGAAATAGAATTGATAGTGGTGCAATTTTTTGTCATGTTAAAAGGATTATGCCTGATAGTAGATTAACTCCTTGTGTTACTTCTGGTACTCAGAAGTGGAAGGGAGCGAGGCCTAATTTTATCATTAAAGATAAGGTTAAGAAAAAGGTAATTATTTTGTCTTGGGGATTAAAGATTGATCATTGTCCTGAATATATTATCGTAATTATAATGCTCATGAGTAGCATTATGGATGCGGTTGCTTGAATTAAAAAATATTTAGTTGCGGCTTCTGTAGATCGAGGATTTGTTTTATTTATTAAAATAGGGATAATTGCTAATATATTTATTTCTAATCCAATTCATATTAGTAATCAGTGTGGGCTTAGTAGTACAATTATTGTACCGAGAAATAAAGTAAAATAAATTAAATTAATTGCAATAAGATTAATTAGTACGGGAAGGGTATAGACCAACATTTTCGGGGTATGGGCCCGATAGCTTATTTAGCTGACCTTACTAGTAGAATATGGTGTATTGGGTAGCACGGAGAATTTTGATTTCTTAAGGTTAGGTTCAAGTCCTATAATTCTAGAAATAAGGGGTATAACCCCTATGTTTTACTCTATCAAAGTAACTCTTTTGTCAGACATATTTCTAGGTTGTTTGAGGTGGGATACTGGCTGTGGAAATTGGTATTGAAATATGTCATATGCAGAGGGCTAGTGTTAGAGGGAGAAAATTTTTTCATAATAGATGTATAAGTTGATCATATCGGAATCGTGGATATGATGCTCGGATCCATAGAAATAGGATGGTTAGGGCGAGCGTTTTTAATACAAATTTTATTGTGAAGGCGGTAGGGAATGCGGTTGTATAAGTAGTATTAAAAAAAATAATGGTTGTGAGAGCGTTTATTATAATGATATTTATATATTCAGCTATAAAAAATAGGGCGAAGCATCCTGCTGCGTATTCAACATTGTAGCCTGATACTAGTTCTGATTCCCCTTCAGTTAAGTCAAAAGGAGCTCGGTTTGTTTCCGCTAGAGTTGAGGTAAATCATATTATTGCTAGTGGTCATGTAGGAAGGAGTAGTCAAATATTTTTTTGAGTAATTATTAAAGTAGTTAAGGTAAAGGATCCATTTAGTAAAAGTACAGATAAAAGAATAATAGCTAAAGTTACTTCATATGAGATGGTTTGGGCTACAGCTCGTAATGCTCCAATTAGTGCATATTTAGAATTAGATGCTCATCCTGATCATAAAATGGAATATACGGCTAAACTTGATGTTGCTAAAATGAATAAAATTCCTATATTCATATTAATTAAGGGATAAGGCATTGGTAAGGGAATTCACATTGAGAGGGCAAGTGTTAGGGATAGTGATGGTGCGATGATAAAAAGGAAAATTGATGATGTTGATGGGCGAAGGGGTTCTTTGATAAATAGTTTTAGTGCATCTGCAAATGGTTGTAGAATTCCGTACGGGCCCACGATATTTGGCCCTTTACGTAATTGTATATATCCAAGGATTTTCCGTTCTACTAAAGTTAAAAATGCTATGGCTAAGAGAATTGGGATAATTAGAGACAATAGATTAATTATGAACATGAGTGTTAAGGAGAGGAATTGAACCTCTGATGACAAAGTTTTAAGTTTTGTGCAATTTACCAGGCTCTGCCACCTTAACAATCCCTTGTCTAGGGTAATTTAAATTAAATAATAAGTAGATTTATATTATATCATCTTTTAATTATTAGGGCATTATTGATTAATTGGCCCCACTTCTCTTGTCCTTTCGTACTGGGAGAAATTTAAGAATAGATAGAAACCGACCTGGATTACTCCGGTCTGAACTCAGATCACGTAGGACTTTAATCGTTGAACAAACGAACCATTAATAGCTGCTGCACCATTAGGATGTCCTGATCCAACATCGAGGTCGTAAACCCTATTGTCGATATGAACTCTTAAATAGGATTGCGCTGTTATCCCTAGGGTAACTTGGTTCGTTGTTCAAATGTAATTGGGTCAATTGTGATATAAAGTTTTGACTTGTTGGGTCTTAACTAATATCATTCGGAGGTTTTGTTTTTCTCCGAGGTCACCCCAACCAAAATTGATAACTCAGGATTTAATTTTTATATTCTGGTGAATTTGGTTTATGCAAAGTGAGTTATTTAATTAAAGCTCCATAGGGTCTTCTCGTCTTATTTGTTTAGCCCCGCCTCTTCACGGGAAGGTCAATTTCACTGACTGGAAGCAAGAGACAGTTGAATCCTCGTCTAGCCATTCATACAGGTCCTTATTTAAAGAACAAGTGATTATGCTACCTTTGCACGGTCAGGATACCGCGGCCGTTGAACCGTTGTTCGTCACTGGGCAGGCGGTGCCTCTAATACTTGTGATGCTAGAGGTGATGTTTTTGGTAAACAGGCGGGATTTGTGTTTGCCGAGTTCCTTTTGCTTCTTTTAGTCTTTCCTTGTTGCACTCCTGCGTTGGGTTAACAATATTTGTAATAAGTAACTAATAAGTTGTTTTATTTTATTGAATTGTTAATAATCAAATAGTTAATATGTATTTGATGTAAGCTTGTGCAAGGAGAAATAATTCTTGTTACTAATATTAACATTATCTCTTCTATAAACTTATAGATTAATCCAATTGTTAAAGCAGGGAGTTGTTAAAATCTATTGGAATTAGGTTGTGAAATTTATTATTGAGCTTGAACGCTTTCTCAATTGATGGCTGCTTTTAAGCCAACTATGTTTATTTAAATTAACTTATCCACTGCTGAAGGTTGTTTCCTTTTTTAAAGAGCTGTCCCTCTTTAAATTAGCATATAAGTTTTCATTAGAATTATAGGGTTTTAGGAAAAGCTTATAGCTGAACTAAAATTCTTATTTGGATAACCAGCTATCTCCAAACTCGATTGGTTTTTCACCTCTACTTCTAAATCTTCTCACTATTTTGCTACATAGACGAGTTCGCTCTACTAGCTGTTCGGAAGTAGCTCGTTTGGCTTCGGGGTAATTGGCTAAGTTCTCTTTGTCAATATATTTCTAGTTAACCCATTATGCAAAAGGTAATAGAGGTAATCTATGCTATTTTATACTATTAATATATTCTTTCATCTTTCCCTTGCGGTACTTTTTCTATAGCGCCAAGAAGAAAATTTCTATCTCCTATACTTTAGAAATTGAATGTTTTATTTAATACTTTAGAAATAGTTTTGTTTAGAGAATTTAGGGCTAGAATTAGTTCAAAGTGGTCATAATTATGAAATCTTCCGAGTGTAAGTCGGATGCTTTACGATTAAGCTACACTTTGTTTTTCCAAGCACACTTTCCAGTACGCTTACCTTGTTACGACTTATCTCCTCTAATATTTGTTTTAATTTGGTAAGGTTATTCAGTTTACGTATATTTGAGGAGGGTGACGGGCGGTGTGTACGTGCTTCATGGCCTTGTTCAATTAAGCTCTCTATTCTTAATTTACTGCTAAATCCTCCTTGAATCCAAAATTTCATAAGGATTACCGTAAGTAATTTTCTTATAAAGAAAATGTAGCCCATTGCTTCCCGTTTCATGAGCTATACCTTGACCTAACGTTTTTATGTTAGTACTTGTGCTTACTTTTATACCATAATTGGGTTTGCTAAGGATGGCGGTATATAGACTGAATTAGCAAGAAACGGTGAGGTAGATCGGGGTTTATCGATTACAGAACAGGCTCCTCTAGGTGGGTGTAAGCACCGTCAAGTCCTTTGAGTTTTTAGCTGTTGCTAGTAGTTCTCTGGCAGAAATTTTTGTTAAAAAATTTTATATTTACGGTTAGGCATAGTGGGGTATCTAATCCCAGTTTGTGTCCTAGCTTTCGTGTATTCAGGTAAGTTAAGATTACTTTCGTTTGTGAATTTAAATTTATCTAGAATTTTTTACGATTTAGATGAATTTTAGTCTTATTTTTGGTCCCTCCTAAAACACTTTTACGCCGTATATTTATTAATTTGGGTCAATCGTATAACCGCGGTGGCTGGCACGATATTTACCAACCCTAAGATTGAAGAGTTAAGGCATAACTTAGTCAAACTTTCGTTCATTGCTTAATTTTTATTACTGCTGTGTCCCGTGGGGGTGTGGCGAAGCAAGATGTTGTGAGCTGCCGTTGGCGTGCTTGATACCTGCTCCTTCTTGTCTCTGCGAGATTTAAAGGGCATTCTCACCGGTGTAAGGATATTTGCATGTATAATTTTGCTATTAATTAATAAAAAAGTCAGGACCAAGCTTTTGTGTTTATGGAGTTAATTACTCGTCTAAGCATTTTCAGTGCTTTGCTTTATATTAAGCTACATTAAC